AATATATATATATATATATATATATATATATATATATATATATATTTTCATTATTATTAAAGTTAAATGTTGAAATATGGTCAAAATTAGTTATTTAGAAAGCTAGCTAATTATAGAGGATTTACTTTGATAAAAGTGTAAAATAAAATTGTGCAATAGAGGACCTTTTTTTTTGAGAAATAATATTGAAAAAGTGGTATTAGGGAGAATGTATATATAAATTTAAATAATTATATTATAATAAATATATATAAATATCTACTGTATTATAAAAATGTATGAATCAGTAGGAAAATTATGTATATTTAATTATTTAAATATAATTAGGTGTTTATATAAATTGGTTTAATAAATAATTAATATATAATTACGCTTATTTTAATTCTTTGTAAACTCGGAACTTATAAATATTATAGTATAAGCTAGAGAGATGTTTAGTGTGTATAATATCACGGCGCAAGAGAGAAAGAGAATATAAAAATGGGAGTCTTCGAGGTATGTCTAATAGACTTGTATAAATTTAATAGTGTATATTATATACACACATAACTGTAAAAACTTTATGTATATATATATATATTAATAAATAATAATTTTTTTGTTCTTATAGTGTAGGTAGCACGTTAGATTTTCAATCTTTTAGAATATAGGTTTTATTATATTAAGAATTTTTAAGATTTTAAGTTAATTAAACTAAAGATTTTCAAAATCTTAAATAAATAAATTATTTAAATCTTGTGTATTTATTTTTTTTTAATAAAGTCAGCTAATGATTATAAGCTATTGGGTTCATACCCCGAAAATGAATATAAATTCCTTTATTAAACAAAAAATAGTTTAATTTAGAATATTAACATTGGAAGTTAATGGTTAAAGTATTTTATTTTTTGATATGAGTTTGTTATTATTTATTTCTTTTGGTATTTCATTGAGTAGATTGTGTATAATAGTTATTCAGCCTTTAAGATTAGGGTTTATATTAATATTAAATGTGGTTAATGTAAGTTTATTAATCAGGTATTTAATTATTAGGTGATATGGTTACTTATTGTTTTTGATTTATATTGGAGGGTTATTAGTAATATTTATATATGTAATTAGGTTGATTCCAAATTTAATTTTTATATCTAATAAGGTTTTTTTTTATTTTTTTGTTATTAGTATAAGCTATTTTTTTATTAATTATTTTTTTGTAAAAGAGGTAATTAATGAGGARATTAAATCATTTAGATTAAATGATTATAATAATATAAGATGTGGTGGTTCTGAATTTATTATAATGTTTGATAATTTTTTTATCTATATTATTTTAGGTTTAATTCTTTTTTTTTTATTAATTAGTGTTGTTAAGATTTGTTATTATTGTGAAGGTGCTTTACGGGTATTTAAATTTAAATATGCTTAGATCATTACGTAAAAATCATCCTGTTTTGAAAATCATTAGTGGATCATTAATTGATTTACCTTCTCCAATTAATTTGTCTGTTTGGTGGAATTTTGGTTCATTATTAGGTTTATGTTTAGGTGTGCAAATTTTAAGTGGTTTATTTTTAGCTATACATTATACTTCTTGTGTAGAAATAGCTTTTGATTCTGTTATTCATATTATACGGGATGTAAATTATGGTTGAGTATTGCGATATATTCATGCTAATGGGGCTTCTTTTTTTTTTGTTTGTTTATATTTTCATATTGCTCGCGGTATTTATTATAAATCTTATTTTATAACTGAGACTTGAAATATTGGTATTATACTATTGTTTTTGGTTATAGCTACAGCTTTTGTTGGTTATGTATTACCTTGAGGTCAAATATCTTTTTGGGGTGCGACTGTAATCACTAATTTAGTGTCTGCTATTCCGTATGTAGGTGAAATTATTGTTTATTGGATTTGAGGTGGTTTTTCTGTAGATAATGCGACACTTAGTCGATTTTTTTGTTTTCATTTTTTATTACCTTTTATTTTGGTAGGATTAGTCATTTTACATTTATTATTTTTACATCAAACAGGTAGTAATAATCCATTAGGTGTTAATAGGGATTTAATGAAGATTCCTTTTCATCAGTATTATAGTTATAAGGATTTGTTTGGGTTTTTTGTTTTAATATTAATATTAATTGAGATTAGTTTGCTATATCCTAATATATTAGGGGATTCTGAGAATTTTATTCCTGCAAATCCCTTAATTACTCCTTTACATATTAAGCCTGAGTGGTATTTTTTATTTGCATATGCAATCTTGCGTTCTATTCCTAGAAAGTTAGGGGGTGTAGTTAGTTTATTAATATCAATTGTTATTTTGTTTTTTTTACCTTTTTTACATATAAAAGGTTGTAGAAGTTGTATTTATAATATTTTAATACAGTTTAACTTTTGGTGTATGGTTGGTTGTTTTTTTTTATTAACATGAATTGGTGGTTGTCCTGTAGAATATCCTTATGAAAATATTGGGCAATATCTAAGGTTTATATGATTTAGAGTGTTTTTAGTTCGTCCTTTATTAGATTACTTATGGTTATATATTTTAGATTATTAAGTTTATATTAGGTTATAAGAAATTTTGAAAATTTTTTAGAAGTGTTCGATTCACTTATGAACTTAGTTATAGAGATTTATAGATCTATCTTTGGTTTACAAGACCAATGTTTTAATTTAAACTACTATAACTATATTAATAGAGATATGATTATAAATAGTGAAAATTTATTAGGTTTATATATTTATATTAGAGGTATTTTTATTTTAATATTTCAATGGAAGCATATTTTAAATATATTATTGAGGTTTGAAATTTTAATATTGGGTATTTTTTTTTCTTTTTTATTAATTTGAGGCGTTAATAGTAATGAATATAGTATTATAATAATTGTTGCTGTATTTGGGGTATGTGAAGCTAGATTAGGTTTATCTTTATTAGTTAGATTAATTCGATCTCATGGTAATGATTACGTTAATTCATTATTATTATATAAATTATAGGCATATTTGTTAGAATATTAAGGTTGTTATTTATTAAGAATAAAATAATGTGGGAAATTCGTTATTGAATTTTATTGATTTTGGTATTTATATCATTAAAATTTTTAAATTTAGAGGTATGAGGTATTATAGTGTTAGATTGATTCAATTGTGATATAGTAAGTGGTATTTTGGTAATTTTAACATTATGAATTAGGTCTTTAATATATTTGGCTAGAAATTATTCTGTTAAAATTATAGAAAATAAAAGTAATAAATTTTCAATAACTGTGTTGATTTTATGTTTAATTATTATTATATATTTTGTGAGTACTAATGTGTTAATATTTTATATTTTTTTTGAGGTTTCATTATTACCTACTTTATTATTAATTATTAGGTGAGGTTATCAACCAGAACGTTTACAGGCTGGTATATATATAATATTATATACTATTTCTATATCCTTGCCTTTATTAGTTAGGTTAATTCTTATGAGAAATATATATAATAGTTATAATATACTATTAATTAATTATTTAAGTGTTAGTTATTTAAATTATAATGTTAATTTATTATGGTATTTAGGTATATTAATAGCATTTTTAGTAAAATTACCAATATTTAGTATACATTTATGGCTACCTAAAGCTCATGTTGAAGCTCCAATTGCCGGTTCTATAATTTTAGCTGGTATTTTATTAAAATTGGGTGGTTATGGAGTTTTTCGTATACTTAGTATTTATTTATTAAATGAGGTGTATTTTAATAAGGTGTTTATAATTATTTGTTTATGAGGTGGGTTAATTACTTCATTTATTTGTGTTGGACAAAGAGATGTAAAATCATTAATTGCTTATTCATCAATTGGTCATATAGGTTTAATATTATCTGGCATATTAGGTAAATTTATATGAGGTTGGGAGGGGGCAATGTTAATAATGGTTTGTCATGGATTTTGTTCATCAGGTTTATTTTGTTTAGCTAATATCATATATGAAAAGGTAAAAACCCGTAGTTTATTTCTTTATAGAGGTATAATTAACATTAATTCTACTATATGTATATGATGATTTTTATTTTGTATAGCAAACATAGGGGCACCACCTTGTGTTAATATGATTTGTGAAATTATGTTATTTTGTTCTATATATATATATAGAAGTTGATTTATTATTATTATTTTATTAATAGTATTTATAGGTGGTTTGTATAATTTGGTATTATTTAGTAATATTCAACATGGTAATATTATAAATTATATGAATTGTAATATAAATAGGTTAAGAGTAGAATATTTATTATTATATCTTCATTTTTATCCTATATTAATATTTATTTTAAATATTGGTTATTTAAATAAAATTTTTATGTTTTAGTAAAGTTAGTTTAAATAAAATGATAAATTGTGGTTTTATAGATAAATTTATTTTACTTTATTATGTATAATATAATTGGTGTTGAGTTGTGTTTTAGTTTAGTTTTATTTGTATGATTTTTAATTATATTTATTTTTATAGTTTATTTATCATTAAATAATGTTTGTATTTTGTTTAGATGGGAAATGATAAATTGTGTAAGTAGGTTTTTAGAAATAGAATTTGTTATGGATTGAATAAGTTGTAGTTTTAGTGCTTTAGTTTGTTTTATTTCTAGTTGTGTTATAATTTTTTCTAAAAGATATATAGAAGGCGATAAGTATACATATCGGTTTATTTTATTATTATTTTTGTTTGTATTATCTATAAATTTTTTAGTTTTTATTCCTAATTTAGTAAGATTATTGTTAGGTTGAGATGGTTTAGGGTTAGTTTCTTTTTGTTTAGTTATTTATTATCAAAATAATAAATCGTTATCGGCAGGAATATTAACTGTTTTAATAAATCGTGTTGGGGATTGTTTTATTTTAGGGGGAATTAGTATAATAATTGTATTAGGTCATTGAAATATATTATGTATTTGGGATTTTCATAATTTTTTAATTGTTAATATATTTATTATAATTAGAGGTATAACTAAAAGTGCTCAGATTCCTTTTAGTAGTTGGTTGCCTGCTGCTATGGCGGCCCCTACACCTGTTTCTGCATTAGTACATTCATCAACACTTGTTACTGCTGGGGTATATTTATTTATCCGTTTTTTTATTTATTTGAAGGATTACTATTGATTTAGAGGGTTTATACTTTATATTTCTATTATAACAACCATTATATCAGGTATTTGTGCTTTATTTGAATATGATATGAAAAAAATTATTGCTTTATCAACATTAAGTCAATTAGGGGTTATAATAATATCATTGAGAATTAACATACCTATATTAGCTTTATTCCATTTATATACACATGCAATATTTAAAGCTTTATTATTTTTGTGTGGTGGTAATATTATTAATATATTTGAGGGTAAACAAGATTTACGTCAGATTAGAAATGTTTTTAATTTAATACCTATCACTAGTATATTTTTAATTGTATCTAAAATAGCTTTGTGTGGTTTACCTTTTCTTGCTGGATTTTATTCTAAAGATTTAATTATTGAAAGATTAATTATTGGTAATATAAACATAATTTTGTTTTTTTTAGGGCTTTTTGGGTTGTGTTTAACTGTTATATATTCAGTTCGTTTTTGTTTTTTTGTTTTGTGAAAAAGTGAAGAGTTGAGTACATTTAATTATATTAATGATAATAATTACTGATCTATTATATCTATAAGATTATTAGTTATTGGTGCTTTATGAGGTGGTTATGTATTTCAGGAAATATTTTGTTTATTTAATCAAGATTTTTTAATACCAATATTTATAAAGTTATATACTTTATTTTTGGTTTTAATTAGTATTATTATTTCATTAGGCTTATGAGATAAAAGATTTATTTTGTTTAATAAGGGTATATTAAAATATATTAATAGAAGAATATGATTTTTATCTAGTTTTATTTGTTTTTCTAGAATTAAAGGTTTTGTAAAAATTAGTAATAGTAGTTTAAAAACTATTGATATAGGTTGATTTGAGATTTTAGGAGGCCAGGGGTTATTTAATATAAATAATTTAATTTTTAATATTTTAGAGCGATGAATGATTGTTATATTTAATTGTTATGTAATTATTTTTGTTTTAATATGATTGTTTTTTGGTATCTATAATGAATATTATTTGGGCAAATATCTTTTGGTTAAAAAAATACTATTTAAAATAGTAACTTAAAATTGACAATTTTATGTTATGTTATTAACTAATTTTTTAACTATTTTATTCAGTTTAAAGAACCTTGGTTTCATTCATGGTATAACCCTAATAATAAAATAATTAAAAACATTATTGAACAACTTAAAGGTCAATGAGTATTAGAATTTATAATATTTATTACTAGAGGGATTAATAAAATAATTTCTACATCGAAGATTAAGAAAATTACTGTTAAAAGAAAAAATCGAATTGAGAATGGAGTTCGTGTATAAATAGATGGGTCGAAGCCACATTCAAAAGGAGAATTTTTCTCGCGATCTGAGGTAGATCGTTTATTAATAAGAATTCCTACTATTAATAGAATTATGTTCACTATAAATAAAATAATGGCATATATAATAATTATAATCATAGATACAGAAGATTTATCTTATAATTTATAACATCAATATAATCCGTTCATTCCGGCGCAGTATCACCAATGAAGTAATGTAATTACAATAATTTAATTAACAGTTAAAAGCCTCTATTTGGCTTTTCATTGATTATTATACAAATATATATTTGTATATATTTTTATTTTCATTATTATTAAAGTTAAATGTTGAAATATGGTCAAAATTAGTTATTTAGAAAGTTAGCTAATTATAGAGGATTTACTTTGATAAAAGTGTAAAATAAAATTGTGCAATAGAGGACCTTTTTTTTTGAGAAATAATATTGAAAAAGTGGTATTAGGGAGAATGTATATATAAATTTAAATAATTATATTATAATAAATATATATAAATATCTACTGTATTATAAAAATGTATGAATCAGTAGGAAAATTATGTATATTTAATTATTTAAATATAATTAGGTGTTTATATAAATTGGTTTAATAAATAATTAATATATAATTACGCTTATTTTAATTCTTTGTAAACTCGGAACTTATAAATATTATAGTATAAGCTAGAGAGATGTTTAGTGTGTATAATATCACGGCGCAAGAGAGAAAGAGAATATAAAAATGGGAGTCTTCGAGGTATGTCTAATAGACTTGTATAAATTTAATAGTGTATATTATATACACACATAACTGTAAAAACTTTATGTATATATATATATATATATATTTTTTTATTAGTATAATAGTATATTTGTTTTCCAAACAAAAGGTTTAATCAGATATTAAATAAAAAAATATATATACATTATGGTGTATGGGCATGTAAATTTTTGGTGTTTAAGGGAAAAGTTCAATTCTTTTTTTTGTAAATATGAGGTGGTCGATTAAAGTCGGTAGATTGTAAATCTATGTATAAGTATAACTTTCTCATGACCTTATAGTTTAATTTAAAATAACAAGTTGCAAGCTTGTAGTTATATTTGTGTTATTAAGGTTTATAATTTAAATATTTTATTGTTAATGTTGATTAAATGTTGTGTTGTAATAAATTATTTGTTGATTTGGCTTTAGTTATTATATAAATTATTATTAGGTTTATACATGTTAGGTTTATAAGTAAATCGTTTTATCTTTATTATTATTAGTTATGGGGTTTAATATAACATAATTATTAATATATTTTGTTAATTTATAGTTAAGATAAATTTTAAAGATTACGCAGTATTTATTATTATACAATAAATGAAAGTTTGATATAGTTATTATAAATAAAAGTGGATAAATGTTGTGCCAGCATCCGCGGTTATACAAATGCTTTAGATTTATATTAATACAGTACAAAATAAAGTAATAATTAAAATAATTAGAATAATATTGAGAATAGTGATTTTGAGTAAAATCAAAATATTACTATGATTAATTTAATTTTTCTATATTTAATACTTTGAAAATATGTTAATTAAAACTAGGATTAGATACCCTACTATTCATTAAATTAAATTTTTTTTTTGCTTAAGTAGTATTATATATTATTATAAATATTTATTAATATTGAAACTTAAAAAGCTTGGCGGTACTATATATCCATTTAGGGGAGCTTGTTTATTAATTTGATAATCCTCAATTTACACTTACTTTTTCTTGAAATAATTCAGTTTGTGTATTGCTGTCGTCAGTTTATTTTGTAAAATTATAAAGAACATGATAGTAAAATTTACTTGTAAGTCAAGTCAAAATACAGCTAATGTGAAAGGTTTAAAAATGAGCTACAATTTATAATATTTAATTGGATTAAATTATGTAAAAATTTATGAATTTGGACTTAATAGTAATGTGTTATTAGTGTGTTTACATGAATTAGGTTTTATAGTACGTACATATCGCCCGTCGCTCTTGTTGGTAAAATAAGATAAGTCGTAACATAGTAGGGGTAGTGGAAGCTGTTCCTGGAATTAACAAGGTTTAACATAATATAATGTATCTCACTTACATTGAGAATATGGTTGATTTTAATCAGCTTTGAATTAATAATATTATTTATTAATTTTGAATTATATATATAAACATAAAATTTTTTTTTTATAAGTATAAGAAGTATAGAAATTATTATTATTATAGTACTGTGAGGGATTATTGTAAAATTTATAATAGTAGAATTTAAAATTTCGTACCTTTTGCATAATGGGTTGATGATATATTTAGTGTTTATAACTTATTCTCGAGATAAAATGATTTACTTTGTAATATAATTGTTAACGTGGTATGGTTATAATTTAAATATAAAGTAGTAATGAAATGTTTTTCGAATTTTATGGTGGCTAGTTTATTAGTGAATAATATTTTAGTATTTGAATATTTAAACATTTTAAAAATGTTTAAATATTATTGAAATTATAAGGGATAAGCTTTATAATAATTTATAGATTATTTTAAATATTTATTATACTATAAAGTAGAATTAAAATTGTTTTTCTTTTGTATTTAATAGTTATTAAATATATTATAATCAGATCGTAGCTAATAAATTTTTATTAATTATAAATAAATAAATATTATGTTAATATGAGTATTAATTATATTATTATATTTTGATTTAATAGAATTGTATTATTAAATTTTTGTAATAAAATGAAATAAAATAAAGGAATTAGGCAAATATAAATCTCGCCTGTTTATCAAAAACATGTCTCTTTGTTTTTTATATATAAAGAGTTGGGCCTGCTCGGTGAATAAATAATTTTTAACAGCTGCGGTATTTTAACTGTACTAAGGTAGCATAATAATTTGCCTTATAAATTGAGGCTAGAATGAATGGTTTGACGAAGGTTTATCTGTCTCTATTTTATTTTGTAGAAATTAATTTTTATAGTGAGAAAGCTTAAATGTTTTAAAGGGACGAGAAGACCCTAATGAGCTTTTAATTTAATAGTATTTAATGTAAAATTGAATGTAAAGTTGTATAAATTTTAATTGGGGTGATTAAGGAATAAAATTATTTTAAATAATAACTTCCTTAAATGTAGTATTGTTAGATTAATTAACCAATATTATTGCTTATAATAGAGTTACCATAGGGATAACAGCGTAATTTATTTAGAGAGCTCATATTGAAAAATAAGTTTGCGACCTCGATGTTGGATTAAAGTAACCTTAAGGTGCAGAAGCTTTAATAGGTAAATCTGTTCGATTTTTAATACTTTACATGATCTGAGTTCAGACCGGTGTAAGCCAGGTTGGTTTCTATCTTTTAAAATAGTTAATTTTTTATTTAGTACGAAAGGACCATTAAAGTTAATTTGATTAAAAATATTATAAAGTTGGCAGAATAATGTAAATAATTTAGAATTATTTTATAAGATTTTTATCTTACTTTATAATATTAAGATGGCAGATCAGTGCATAAGATTTAAGTTCTTATTAGGGAATATTTATTCTTCTTAATAATGATTATTGAATTATTATCAAACACTATTAGATTTATTTGTGCATTGGTTGCGGTTGCTTTTTTCACATTATTGGAGCGTAAAGGTTTAGGTTATTTTCAAATACGGAAAGGACCTAATAAAGTTGGTTTAATAGGACTACCACAACCTTTGGCTGATGCTGTAAAATTATTTAGAAAAGAATTAGTTAAACCTACATTAGTTAATATAATTCCTTTTTTAATTTGCCCTTTTTTAAGATTATTTTTAAGTTTATTATTATGAGGTTTATATAATAATTATTATATATGTAATATTTATAGATTAAGGCTTTTATTTTTTTTATGTATTTCAAGATTAAGTGTTTATAGTGTTATAGGAGCAGGATGATTTTCTAACTCTAAATATGCCTTATTAGGAGCTGTGCGTGCAGTTGCTCAAAGTATTTCTTATGAGGTTAGTATATCATTAATTTTATTAAGTTGTTTAATATTAACAGGTAGATTAAGGTTAAGTATTATTATAATATATCAATATAATGTTTTATTAGTCTTTATTAATTATTTTATAATAATAATGTGATTTGTTTCTTGTGTTGCAGAAACTCATCGAGCACCTTTTGATTTTGCGGAAGGTGAATCTGAATTAGTATCAGGTTTTAATATTGAATATGGTGGAATTGGGTTTGCTGTATTATTTATAGCTGAATATAGTAATATTCTATTTATAAGAGTACTTACAGTTAGGTTATTTTTTGGTGGGATTATATATTTAATAATAAAAGGGGTTATTTTTTATTTAATAGTAGGTTTAGTTAGGTTTTTATTTATTTGAGTGCGAGCTAGATATCCTCGTTACCGATATGACTTATTAATATACTTAACTTGAAAAAGTTATTTACCAAGGGTATTAAGAATTTTAATGTTTTTGAATAGGTTAGTTTACTTATTAAATATATAATTTAAATAGCTTAAGAAAAGCATAACATTGAAGATGTTAAAATGGTTTATAAACCTTTAAATAATTAACAATTAATAAAGGGAGTGATATCTATTGATGGTCATCTGTATATAATGTAATTAGTAAAGAAAAAATATATCCTTGAATGATACTAATTCCAACTTCAAAAATAAAATAACCTACATTAATTATTAGTACTAACAGCGAAATTATGTGATTATTTATTAGTATTAATGTTGTAAAGTAATTACCAATTAATGTTAAAATAATATGCCCAGCTCTAATGTTGGCGGCTAAACGAATAGAAAGTGTAATGGGGCGTACTAAAATTCTTAATATTTCAATAACAGGTAGAAAAGGAATTAAAAATACTGGTGTTGCTAATGGTAATATGAAGGCAATTCTTGAATATGAATTTTTAACATAAGATGATATAATTAGAGATAATCATAATGGAAGTGATAGTGTAAAAGTTATAGCTAAATGTCTAGTAGTACTAAAAACGTATGGTATAAGTCCCAGTAAGTTAAAATTAATAATTGTAATAAATAATGAAGAGATAATAAGTGTGAATCCACCTAAATTTATTCTATATGATCGGGTAGTTTGAATATTAATAACCTGTTTGGGTATTATAAGTATATTTGTTAAGTTTGATGTATTTACTCAAAATGATGAATTAATAAAAATTAATAATCATAATGATAATAATCATGTTATTAAATGAGCTGAGAGTATAGTTGAGTTGTGATCATCAAAAGAAGAAAAAATATCTACTATCATTTTATCATTTAAAATTAACTAGTTTAATGTTTTTGTTAATATTATTAATTTTATAATGATTTGAAGTGTTTCATCATGTAATAGATGAATTAATAAATAAAATAATTCAAAAAATAATAAATAATAATAATCAATTAATAGGTGATAATTGTGGCATATAAAAGTATCGTATTTATTAAATTTAAAATTTATATTATTATTATAATTGACTTTTATATTAATAAAATTAATTACTTATTAAGTTTAATCATTTAATAAAATATTTTATATTAACAATCTCTAAAGTAATAGGTATAAATCTATGATTTGCTCCGCAAATTTCAGAGCATTGACCATAATATAACCCTGGTTTAGAAGAATATAATATTAGTTGGTTTAAACGGCCAGGGATTGCATCAACTTTTAAACCTAAGGATGGTACTGTTCATGAGTGAATTACATCTGCTGATGATACAATTACTCGTGTGTTTGTTTTTATAGGTAATACTAAATGATGGTCTGTTTCTAATAATCGAAAGTCTCCTAAATTTAATTCATTTGATGGTGTTATGTAAGAATCAAATTCAATATTTATAAAGTCTGAATACTCATATGTTCAATATCATTGATGTCCAATTGTTTTGATAGTTATTAATGGGTTGTTAGTCTCATCTAATAAATATAGTAGTCGTAATGATGGAAGCGCTAAAAATAATAAAATAAATGCAGGCGCAATTGTTCAGATAATTTCAATTTTTTGGCTTTCTGTAATATTAAGACATAAAAATTTATTTGATGTTAATATTATTGATATATATATTACTATAGTTAAAATTATAATAATAGTAAATATAGCATGGTCGTGAAAGAAGATTATTTGCTCTATTAAAGGGGATGAAGCATCTTGAAATCCCAATTGTCCTCAGTAGGTCATAATTAAATATAAATAGCTCCTGTTTCTGGAGAATTATGGAAATCAACAGGTAAACGGTTATCTCATTCTAATGATGTAGTTAAATGGTTTGATCACACAGTAGTACGTTGTGAAATTAATCTTTCTCATAAAATAAAAATAAAGAAAATTACACTTGTTATAGAAATTATTGATCCTATAGAGGAAATCATATTTCATTTTGTGTAACAATCTGGATAATCAGAATATCGTCGGGGTATACCGGCTAAACCTAAGAAGTGTTGTGGAAAAAATGTTAAGTTTACACCAATAAATATGATAATAAAATGTGCTTTAGTTCATTGTTGATTTAATGTTAATCCAACAACTAATGAGTATCAATGATTAAAACCTCCAAATAAGGCAAAAACAGCTCCTATTGATAAAACATAATGAAAATGGGCAACTACATAGTATGTATCATGAAGTATAATATCCAATGATGAATTAGATAATACGATTCCTGTTAATCCTCCAACAGTAAATAGAAAAATAAATCCTAAAGCTCATATTATTGATGTATTATATTTAATAGGTGAACCATAAATAGTAGCTAACCAACTAAATACTTTAATTCCTGTAGGAATGGCAATAATTATAGTGGCTGATGTAAAATAAGCTCGTGTATCTACATCTATACCAACTGTGAATATATGATGAGCTCATACAATAAAACCTAATAAACCAATAGATAATATTGCATAAATTATACCTAATGCACCAAAAATCTCTTTTTTAAAAGAGTGATGTGAAACAATATGTGAAATAATACCAAATGCAGGTAAAATTAGGATATATACTTCTGGATGACCAAAGAATCAAAATAAATGTTGATATAAAATAGGGTCACCTCCTCCTCTAGGGTCAAAGAATGTTGTGTTGAAGTTTCGATCAGTTAATAATATTGTGATTGCTCCTGCTAAAACAGGGAGAGATAGTAATAATAAAATAGCGGTAATAAATACAGATCACACAAATAGTGGTAATCGTTCTATTTGTAAACCTTCTCAACGTATATTGAGAATTGTTGTAATAAAATTGATTGCGCCTAAAATTGATGATACACCGGCTAAATGAAGTGAAAAAATAGCTAAATCAACAGATGGTCCAGCATGTGATAAATTACTAGATAATGGTGGGTAGACTGTTCATCCAGTACCTGCACCACTTTCTATAATAGATGATGAAAGTAATAATGTTAATGAAGGGGGTAATAATCAAAATCTTATATTGTTTATACGTGGAAATGCTATATCTGGAGCTCCTAATATTAAAGGAATTAATCAATTACCAAAACCTCCGATTATAATAGGTATTACTAAGAAAAAAATTATAATAAACCCATGGGCTGTAACTATAACATTGTATAATTGATCATCATTTAGTAGTGTACCGGGTTTACCTAACTCTCTACGAATAATTAAACTTAGTGATGTTCCTAATAAACCCGACCAAATTCCAAAAATGAAATATAATGTACCAATATCTTTATGATTAGTAGAAAATAGTCATCGCATATTTGATTATTATATTAATGAATAGGTAAAAAATAAAGACACTAGATATATTAATTATAATAATAGTAGAGTTATAAGGTTTTGTAATTAATAAATTATTAAATAAGTAATAAGATTTAATTGTTGTTATTAAGGTTATGTTTATATAAAAATATAATCTAATTAAAGTGCTAATTAATATAAATAATGTTAATAAAATTAAGTTTATTTTTATAAGCGAAATTAATATTAATAATTTTGATATAAAACCTAAAAATGGTGGTAAGCCCGCTAATGATAAAATAAGTGATGGAATAATAAATTTATTATATTTATTTTTATGGGTTAGTATATATATATAATTATTAGTTTGTCTATTTAATAAATAAATTAAAGGGATTGAGATGATAATATAATTAAAAAAATAAATAAAGGTTATTGATCTATTAATTATAATTATTGATAATATTCACCCTAAATGGGAGATAGATGAGTAGGTAATAATTAATTGTATATTGGTTTGATTAAGGATTATAATTCTTCCTACTAATGTTGATACTATAGAAATTATAATAATAATATTTAAATTGTTATTGATTAAATTTAGTATAAATAATGGGGCTATTTTTTGTCATGTGAGTATTATAAATAAAATTAATCATGTTATTTGTTTTGTTATATTAGGTAATCAGAAGTGTAATGGTGCACCTCCTAATTTTAAAATTAATGATATTATTAATAGAGTAGACAATATATTATTATTAAACATTGAGTATCAAGATAAACTATATTTATATATCATTAGTGAGGATATAATTAATATACTTGATCTTAAGCTTTGAATAATAAAATATTTTATAGATGCTTCTGCTTCTATTATTTTACCTTTAATGTTTATTAAAGGTAAAAATCCTATTAGATTAATTTCTAACCCTATTCATATTGTTAATCAATGAGATGATGATAAGGTAATAAATGTGCCTACAACTATAATTATGATAAATAAAAAATTTGAAGGAAAAAATTTATTATTCATAAAAGGTAGAACAATTTGATTTGCTCAAAATAAAGTTAGCAGCTTTATTTTATTCTTATTACCTTTATAAATATAAGGATGTTTTACATCTAATTATGAGTCGAAATCATATATGATTTAATCATTTCTTATATGGGGTTAAAGATATAAATCTTTCTTTATGAATGCAAATCATATTTTCTTTATATAAAATATAACACCATTAAGGATTTTATAATCATTATCTAGATTAAAAATCTAGTGCTTAATTGTTCGGCCACTTAATAAATTGAGATTATGACCCTCATCAGTAGATGCATGTATATAAAAATAATCAAACTACATCTACAAAATGTCAATATCAAGCAGCAGCTTCAAAACCAAAATGGTGGTTGGTTGAAAAGTGGAAGTATATAATACGTATTAAACAAATACTTAGGAATATAGTACCAATAATAACATGTAAACCGTGGAATCCTGTTGCAACAAAAAATGTAGAACCATAAATACTATCTGAGATGGAAAACCTAGTTTCTAGATATTCTTGTATTTGAAGGATTGTAAAATATATACCCAAAATAATGGTTATAATTATAGATTTGGTAGACTCTTTTTGATTTCCATATAATAGTGAGTGGTGAGCTCAAGTGACTGTAACACCTGAAGCTAATAAAATAGCAGTATTTAATAAAGGTACTTGGAATGGATTAATTGGGTGAATATAAAATGGTGGCCATGAAGCTCCAATTTCTATATTAGGTGCAAGGCTTCTATGGAAATAAGCTCAAAAAAAAGCAAAAAAAAAACAAATTTCTGAAGTAATAAATAAAATTATACCTATTCGTATACCTAATGAAACTTTGAGTGTATGATAACCTTGGAAAGTACTTTCACGAATAATATCTCGTCATCATTGTAATATAGTTATAATAATTAAAATAAAGCTAATTAATAAAGTAATAAGCCTTTGTGTATGGAATCATGTAGTTAAACCTACAGTTAATATTATAGCTCCTAATGAACCTGTTAGTGGTCAAGGTCTAAATTCTACTAAGTGAAAAGGTGTACGAATCAT